ATTGGGACTAGGGTCTCGAATTTCTTAATAGAAGTATCTATTAGAAATGAATTCTCTAGCATTTGAATCCTTACCACCGAAGTGTTTAGTCGTACACTTGAAAGATAGCCCAGAAAATATAAGGAATGATTGTATAATTGGTTTATATGGATCCTGTCCGGTAGAGACCACAAGTAAAAATGACATTGCCAAAAATGGACAAGGTGAGATTTCCATTTCTTCATCAGAAGATGAGTCCCCTTTGAAGCCAGAATGGATTTTCCTTGATATCTGACATAATGCATGAAAGGGTCCTTGAACAACCATAGGGTCTTCTGAAAATCATTACGAAGCACTACTACAAGATGTTCTATTTTTCCATAGAAATGTGTTCGCTCAAGAAAAGTTCCAGAGGATGTTGATCGTAAATGAGAAGATTGTTTACGGAGAAACACTAATACGGATTCACATTCATATACATGAGAATTATATAGTAACAAGAAGAATCTTTGATTCTCTTTTGAAAAAAGAGAAATGGATTTCTTTGGAGTAATGAGACTATTCGAATTACGATACTCGTGGAGAAAGAATCGCAATAAATGCAAAGAGGGGGCATCTTGTATCCAGCAGTGAAGGGTTTGAACCAAGATTTCCAGATGGATGGGATGAGGTATTAGTATATCTGACACATAATTTAAATGTGATAATTTGTCCTCGAAAAAGGGAAATATTGAATGAATAGATCGTAAATTATGAGATTTTGCTATTTCTTTTTCTTCTAGGGAAGATACTAATCGCAGCGAGAATGGAATTTCCATAATGACTGCAAAACCCTCTGATACCATTTGAAAATAAAAATTCTTGTTGTGCCCAACGAATCTATTTTCGTTGGAAGAAAGAATCAAATGATTCTGTTGATGCATTCGAGTAATTAAACGTTTCACAATTAGTGAACTGGATTTATTGTCATAACCGAAATTTTCCATAGGTTCGTAAAAAATCGATCCATTTAAACCATGATCATGAGCAAGTGCGTAGATATACTCCTGAAATAGAAGCGGATATAGGAAGTGTTGTTGCCTAGATCTATCTATTTCTAAATATCCTTGTAATTCCTCCATTTGAAATTATACAAAGGCACGGGGGATTTCTTGGGTTATCAAATGATACATAGTGCGATACGGTCAGAACAGGGTATATAGTAAGAAAAGAATAGATACCCCGGAGACGGGGAGTCCAATGAACGGATCCTCTCTCTTTCCATCCAATTTGTTTGTGTTCGTTATAGTTACAAGAGATGGTTAGAAATCCTTTATTTTTGCAACCCGATCGCTCTTTTGACTTTGGAAGAAATTCTCTTTATCAGTATACCGTTTCTTCTACACATTCGTCTCCACTCCATAATAGAGAAAGAATAGTTAATAGTTAGGATTCATGAAAAAAAAAAGGAATCGATGATCCACTCACAGGAGAACCCTTTCCCGCATCAGGCACTAATCTATTTTTAACGTCTAATTAGATCGGGTAATCATTCGAATTATGAACCGAGCTCGTTGCTTTTGGTTTCCTTATAATTGGAGCCATTAGGGCTCTATCCATTTATTCACTCGACCAAACTGTGAATTGATTTGGTACCGTTCCAAGAATCAAAACAAGATTTTCTACCGACCCAGGAAGTATTCTCAGAGTTCTCCATTGATACGACATGCTGTTTTTTCCATTCATTCCCTTTCAGGATCAGTCGTGGTCTTACAAACCATACCAATGGTATGGACGAATCTGTTGCTTCATCCAAATGTGTAAAAGATCCTAGCCGCACTTAAAAGCCGAGTACTCTACCGTTGAGTTAGCAACCCGTATAAATATGGTGTGTAGATACGATCGGAATAAAAAAAAAAAAAAAAGAGATTGGATTGCCCTACCCCATCAAAACATTGAACTAGCAACAAATCTAAAAGAAACATTTGATGATCAATTATGAACATCAAAATGTTCAGATCAGATTCAAATACAACGGATTCACGGATAAATATAGATAGATGTAAAAATTTGTGGACCTGATCATTTTTTTTTTTTCATTATCTTAAGAAGATACTTCTTGTGTCACAGTGAATCCGGCGAACCTAGTGAAGTAAAGAAACAAACTTATGATAAATAGATCTATTTATCCACGATCGAATTATATTTGATCGATACACCATTGTCAATATAAATTGAATTTTGAGAAAAAAAAAAAATGAAATAAAGAAAATAAAGACTTGTGTTGGATTGGCACTACATAGATAAGAAATGAAGTGTGGGGGGGGGGAATAAATAAAGAAGAAGTAGGAAAAAAATCTCTGGTTTTCAATAGAAGTACAAACAATAGCAAGATTGATCCCTTATTTATTCGTAGAGTCCCAACGAAAACCATCTGATTGATGGCAATCCCCTCAATTGCCAGTTATTTCACTCAATCTTTTTTTTTCTATTTCATAAATTTTATTTCGTTTGATTAATTCGAAGTTCCTTAAATACTTCCGCCTTCTTTGAAATATCATGAACAGTTCCTGTAGGTTGAGCGCCTTTTTCAAGGAAATATAGAATAGCAGGAACATTTGAATAAGTTTGGTTCTTTATCGGATCGTAAAAACCCACTTTACGAAGATCTCTTCCTTCTCTTCGGGATCGAACATCAATTGCAACGATTCGATAGATGGCTCATTGGGATAGATATAGATGAACAATGCCCCCCCTAGAAACGTATAGGAGGTTTTCTCCTCGTACGGCTCGAGAAAGAATGATTCGAATTTATGTATTGTATATAGTGGCAAATGGATCCATAAAATCATCAATTAGATTAGGATTTGAGTCGTTTTTTTTTTGGAAGGAATAAAAAAAAAAAGAAATCTCATTCGTACTCATAACTCAAGTTGGGTAATTCTCAAAGAGCTCGAAGGGAAATCCTTAGACATTTATTGAGCCGTCTCTAACCTCTTTTGTTTGTCTCGTCTAGAATCGATTTTCCTTTCTCATTCTGATCTAGTTATTGAGACAATTGAAAATGGCGTTTCCTTGTTCCGGTATCCTTTATCTTTGCTTTGAATCATTGGGTTTAGACATTACTTCGGTGATCCTTAATTGTTTCAAAATGGCAGCAACATACCTTTTGTTCTTTCTATTGAAGAATCATACAAATGGTTGATTCCCCTGTGATACACTTTTGATCGAAATAGTTTTACCAATTCCGACAAATTTTCCTTTTTTTGCTTTTTTATTTGAAACTTGTTCGAATTTGCGATTTCTATATCGAAGATATACTTACGAAGTTGTTCCAACTTATTGACTGGCACTAACCCTAGATCCTTCCCTCTGATAAATGAATCAAGAATTTATGCTCGAGCTCCATCATGTACTATTTACAACCCCCCAAAATGGGGTCCTGGTGGCACAGAACAAACTATGTCGAGCCAAGAGCATCTTCATTGATATATAAAAAAATGGTGGATGCAAGAATCCACAGCCGATCATGTCCTTCAAGTCGCACGTTGCTTTCTACCACATCGTTTCAAACGAAGTTTTACCATAACATTCCTCTAATTTGGACCGGTATGGAATTGATTCAATATGGAATCATGAATAGTCATTGGCTCCATCGGTGCATAGTAGTCCATACTTTATTTTTATATATGTATGAATAGGTATTTCTCTGGGGAAATCTCAGCAAAAAGCCAAATTAACCCATATTCTGTTATAGGAATGAAACACATTTATAAAAAACACGAAGAAATGAGTTGCTTAACACTTATTTATTTACATCTACATCTTCAACATATTGTTATATTGTTCGGGACGATCAATCATGAAAGATCCAATTCCAATTCTTTCTCGAACAACTAAACTAAAGACGAGTCTTTAATTCGATTACCAATACTGGAACAAAATAAAATGAGTCATTAACCAAATAAGCTATTCTAATGACCCGGAAAAGTCGCAAGTGACTCGATAGGATAGATTCACCAATCTCACACTTCTTCGAATAGCGAGGATTTATAAGGTAAGGAATCATAAAAAATAAAATGGTTTCAAGAATTTCCTACTTCGACATCATTATCATTACTATAAATTATAAATAAGTTTTCCTGTAAAGACTGAATTTAATTTGATCTCTAAATCAATCAAATCAACAAGTCGGCACAATCACAACGAGTAACTAAAAAGTTTAGCAGATATCTCATTGATTAAAGAGACGCGAATTCGATCATCATAAGAGAAATCCATGTTTCTTTTCCAATTGAATCATCAATGATTTAAATCAGATGGATGGGTCGAGAAAAAAATCCAATTTAGTTGTTTTCATGGGGATGGATAGAAAAGAGCTCATGGAAGATAAGATTAAGGTCGCTATTCTTTCATCTGATTGAGAAAATCCAAATCGTAGGAGTATGACCTTTCCGTATCCATCAGATACACCGAACAATTGTCACCGGGGGTCATCGTGTATATTTAAGAGATCACAAATCTTTTTCACCGAAACCGAAATACCGGTGTCACTGAAATAGAACAATAAAACTACATATGGGCATGGTTCATTTTCTACGGATTTTGCTTTATTTCAGGTTCAGAAATTTTTCCATTTCCATAAAGATAAACTAAAGTGAATGGAATCTATGAATCCCCCCCCCCATCGTTACATTGATTTCCAATTATTCATTGGAGCCTGATGCAAAATAAAAGCAATTAAGTCCAAAGAAAATACATCTGTTCCGTATTGAACTTTATTGTTTGTTAATGAGATCCGGATAACACAGATATTGATTGAAATTGATACCTTCCTTTGCTAATTAACTCGTATCTACACGAATTCTATGGGGATCATGAATCATACTCAAAGCCAATCAAAAAAAGATCCTCTTATGGGATGCTATACCATCTTGTATAGGTACAAAGCCGAATGGGTCCAGATTAATTCGTTGTTTCTATTTTATTTTTCTTTTGCCCCACCCCAGTCTTAGGAGCTTTAATCCCAGTGATGGAATTAGTACCAAGAACTCCTCCTGTTTAGAATTCAGGATCCACATAAAATTAGTCATTTACCCCTATTTACTTTACCTTTCTTCCGCATGTCGACTCAGAATGCATCATGTGGGAATCCAAATTTGATAAATAGGGGGCATAAAGTTTCTCTAAATGACTAACTAACTTCAATATGAATATGAGCGGGGGGGAGACGGGCATACGCCACCCAATCTTTTTTTTTTTGAATGGAACTTTGATCTTTGTTCCCATCCTACCTATATCAAAAAGATATTTATTTCCATCCACGTGTCATTGACACTCGATTCTGTTTGTGAGAAACAGAAACAGGATCGAAAGGTAGGATATGATTCTTCTCTGAATCATTAGAAATCAGAAAGAAAGATTGGATCACATTGTATCCAACATTACACTCTTAAACAGAGGATTGTTAAAGAAAAGAGCACAATCTTTGTTCTGATAGAATTGGTCTGGGACGGAAGGATTCGAACCTCCGAGTAACGGGACCAAAACCCGTTGCCTTACCGCTTGGCCACGCCCCATTGAGATTTCTATTTGACACCAATAACACTAATATGGATATTGGTTGTTCGTCAATTCCAGCCCAAATATCTATGGAATAGGTTGTTGCTAGGATTCGACACGTGTAGATGTAGAATCAAAAGAAATTCATTGATCATTATCTATAATTCAATTAAGATATTGTATGAAAGTATGATTCCTTCTATTCTCATTTGAGAATTGAAGGATTTTTGATTGGGGGAGTTCAAAGAAAAAGAAGGATTTTTTGTTTGGCCTATCTTCTCTTCTTTCTTCATTTTTCCCCAACTCACTAATAATGAAATTCTCCACAAGAGCGAAATTTTTGTTATGCTTAATATCTTTAGTTTGATCTGTATCTGTATTAATTCTGCCCTTCATTCGAGTAGCTTTTTCTTCGCCAAATTACCCGAGGCTTATGCTTTTTTCAATCCAATCGTAGATGTTATGCCAGTCATACCTGTACTCTTTTTTCTCTTAGCCCTTGTTTGGCAAGCTGCTGTAAGTTTTCGATGAGATCTTTAATACTGTCCTAGAAACATTCATGATTGATTCGCTAAAAAAGGAAAAATTCTATTCTAACAATTGATAAGATCAGATAAGTCTTACATTATGAACTCTCGATTCAAACATTGAAATTCTTTTGGATAGCCGCGATGAATCTGGATCACTTCATTTTCTCATTCTGACTTTCCGGAGGTCAAAGACCTTATGTATGGTCCCTCACAATACCTAATTGTGGGTATGAAAGATCATTTTGGTAACGAAGGAATCAGAATCTTATTACAAATGAATTCCTGCAAATTCCTTTCTTTTCTAGAAACCACTCCATTTCTTGGTGTCAAAATGGGATATGTGGTACAAAAATAGAGAATCTATTCCCTTATTTCCCCCAAAAATGATCTTGGAGATTGTGTAATGCTTACTCTCAAACTCTTCGTTTACACAGTAGTGATATTCTTTGTTTCTCTCTTCATCTTCGGATTCCTATCTAATGATCCAGGACGTAATCCTGGACGCGAGGAATAAAATAAAAAAATCAGAAGTTTTTCGTTGCTTGATTTCTGAATTTTCTTATGATTTTCTCTATTCCATACATTTAACTAAGATAACAAGGACTCGAGATTTTTTCGAATTCGAAAGATAACTCTCAAGTGATCAGAGGGAACGGAGAGAGAGGGATTCGAACCCTCGGTACGAATAACTCGTACAACGGATTAGCAATCCGTCGCTTTAGTCCACTCAGCCATCTCTCCCAATTACAAAAGGATAATTCATATGTGACGCGTGAAGTAAAGATTGATAAAAGTCTTTCTTTATCTTTCTTTTCTTTATTCTATATATATACGAATTTTATCAGCAATTGCATTTAGATAAGGATTCGAAACAGATATCTCCAATAGAAAGAGTACCTCTTTGATTTCGTACGAAAGGTTCTTTTATTCCCCCGGCCTGGCCAGTACCTATACCTAGCCAGGCCATTCCTTGTTTTGTTCCAATGAATCATAGATCAAATGATTTATCTGATTTGAAAACGAAAATACTTGTTATTGAAGCAGCAAGAAGGGCTATTTCCATTCCTATGACAGGAGTGTCATTTCTTATTATTCTTTGTTTTTCCTTTTATCGATTGACTTACTTTACTGGAATAAAAACAAATGGAGCTATGGATTCTTGCACAATTCAACTTATTTTTATGTTCCGACTTCAATGGCTCTTTCGGGCCGGGACTGTCAGTAACGATTCCCCCAGCAAAAGAAAAGATATAACTTGTTATTTAAATGAACCTTCTTCTCCTATTTCATTAAGTCCCCCGTCGGAACACGTCAGCACTCACTCCAATTTTCATGATTCTGATCCTATCTTGATTACGTCTCACTCCCTTGTTCGACAAATGGTCCATTCGTATACAATAATCATATTGTAGCGGGTATAGTTTAGTGGTAAAAGTGTGATTCGTTCTAT